TCGTGATCCTTAGGCTTATACTTTACTCATTAAGTTTGTATGCCGGGGAAGGATAGCAGTCAGAAAGACCCTCAAAAAAGGAAGAGGAAGGATTTGCATCCCCCCCGGCCCCTGAAGCATCCATCATCAAATAGATAGAGGAAATGGCTCCTATCACAAAAAAGTGATGAAATAATGAAGTACGGATACCACTTACCATAAGCAGAATTATAAGATATATAAAGCTATAAAAGATCATCATGAATGGGAGCGGCATCTTTCTTTTTCGGAAAGAGAGCCATCTATACATAAATATGAAAGCTAACAGAGCTAGGGTCATAAGCACGAAGTCAAATGGACTCAAATTCCAACAATGAATCCCCGATTTCGGGGATAACTCCATCAAAAGAACAAAAACTAGAATACGAGAAATGCGCAAAAAAAGCATGTTGAGAACATATTTCATGATGATATACCAATTGTTGTCGTTTCTTCTCGGCTGGTTCTGAACGCTGGCTTTTTTTACAATACGTCGTTAGTTAACATTCGATCTTTCCTGCGGATTTCTCGTATCGTTACTTCTCTCTGATCGTGATTTCCCACGTGCCGTACCATACCGCTCAGGAAAACAAAGAAGAACCAGGCTAGGCTACTCCTGTTCCCCTTTCTGAATCAACTTGTCCTTGCGCTTAAAACTTGCGAGCGAGTGTCGATCGCTCCTTTGCCTGGGCAAGATCTGACGACTCCTGCCCAAAAATAGATTGGCGGGTTACGAATTCAGATTTGCTACTGCCAAAGAGGCCAGGAACGAGCTTCCGCTTTATCTAAAGATAAAACCTATTCCTTTCTCTCTTCCTGATCAGCGGATTCAGAGTGATCAGGTGAAGCCCCCCTTCTCTTCTCGTTGGCACGGATGAATCAGTTACATCTTGTTCCTACTACTACCGAGTAGAGGACATTTCATTCACAGACCTTGATCTTTAAGGTGAAAGTGGGCCTTAGCTGACTGACCTGATTTACCCGTTCTCGTTGGATGACCGGCCCATTCTTAGACTTGGTGAACTCCTGTCGCGATGAATTAAACTCCGTTCCATGCCCCGCTGCTTGTCAATCACATCGGAAAGTCGTTGGGTCGGCGGAGACCTCTTTCGGCAAAGAATTATACAACAAAGCCCGATTCGAATCATTATGCTCATAGGGGAAGCTCCAATAGAAAACAGCACTACTGCTAGTAAGATAGCGATCCAGGCAAGCGCCAAAAAAGGGGGCACAAGCAAGCACAAGAATAAAAGCAGGCAAGGGCGTGTGAAGGTTGAAAAAAAAAGTGAAAGAGGCATAGAGCACAGCTTCGATTCATTTATGTGATTATTGAATCCCAACTTAACGAACAAAGGGAGGAAGTCGATCTTGTTGGTACGGTACCATTGACTAAACTAAACACCGAAAGAATATAGATTTCAAACAGCAAATCAATGCAATAAAGTGAGTTCAGGATTTATAATAGAGTGAATAGAAAGAGAAAAAACACATGGTTACGCTTTCGAAGCTAGCTAAAGAGACTCGATAACTGAGAATCCTGTCCTCATCACCCTCAACGCCTATAACAGCGACTTTTCCGGCAGCACATCGAAAGAGTTCTCACCCTCGGGCCTAGGCAAAGAACTGGAAGCTAAGTCAGCCTGTTACCATAGAAAGAGAATCATTTAGAAGTACCGCCAGATCGAGACTCAGTGTTTGGCCCCCCCAAGCGTAGGAACAAGGTCCCATACTGGGGCGAAGGAAGAAATGGTAGCGCGTGGAACCGATCGCAAACGGCCACGAGGAGACTAACCGAGAAAGAAGTCGGACTTCACACGTACCGAATCTTATGTTTTGGGTGAAACATGATGGAGTGAACCCCCAAGAGCTGGTAGCCAACCAGAGGGGTTCGCGGCTAAGAATGAAAATAAAAGGACTGACCTTTGTGGAAAAAGAGAAAATGAAAACAAAGAAAGATTCTTAGGTGGACAACTAGACTTTTGGGATGGGAGGGAGCTCTGATTTATTTGTGCTTTTGGTGATCTTGAAATGTTGTAGAAAAGAATGTGAGTTTTCGGGATGCTAGGCTGTTCCTCTTTCTATCTATATCTTCTTTCCACCTAGGGCAGCTTTCTACCCGCACTTGGACTTTCATTCTGAGATGGAGAGAAGGCCCTGTGCTACTATCTTTTTCTTTTTCACAAGGATTGTTTCAGAAGCCGAGAGGTAAAGAGATAAGGAGCTAGCCTTTTAGAATCTTATTTTTGAGATGCAAGAAGTCACTAGTACCTGGAAAGATAAGATGTGAGCAAAGAAGAAGCTCTTGCCACTGTCGTCGTAACCGCAGTTGGAGGATCGTCATTACCAGCCTTGTCTCTTGTTGAATCTGTTTCCTCTTTCGACTTTCTCTCCGGAAGTTGAATTTGCTTTGGTGTGGTTAAGCTCTTCCTTATCTTAGGACGAATCAGCAGAGAAGGGCCTTCGAACTCTCCTGTTTAGGAAGAAAGCTGCCATTGAACTAGGCTCCCATTTAGCATTGAAACTAAAGAGTGAGTGAGATTCCGATTAAGCGAGGGAAGGAACCCCGGGGTAAATAAAGTTTCGTATAACAGAACCATTAGCGATTCTCGCTCTTGTCTTATCTGCTGCTGTCTCTGACTGACGAAGAAGGAGTCCCACTACACGAAAAGAAAGAAGGTAGGAGCCCATCCCGGGTGAAATGGTTGATGGTTGAATGAATGTGACCAAGCCAAGAATGGCTTTTGTTGACAGAGAGATTCTCTTTTATAGGAAGCAGAATAAGCACAGTTAGCAAGATCCCCTGCTATTTCAGCTGCCGTTGAAGGAAGAACCGATGTGATTGCTCGAGTTGAAGAAGTGGATGCTGGTATCGTAGATAAAAAAAGGCTGCTAAAAGGACAGATTTCTCTCTATTGATTAAGTAATTTCCCGAGTCAGATGCCATGAAATGAAAAGCGTTATATTCAAAATTTGCAGATTTTTTAGGTGTTCAGTGAGTGAGTGAAAGTCGGATGAAAGTTATCCCAGGCTAGGGAAAGGGCAAAAATCAAAATCATAAGAGAAGAAAGACAAAATAAACAGAGGGCACATTTTAGACATGAAGAATCTTAGCAGAGCTCCCTCCCATCCAATTCGGTGCCTAGCCTCTTTCCTCGATGCAGCAAGCTGAGATAGTTGAATTAGATGTCATGTCAGTTCCTCTAGCAGACGAGAAGGCCTTCTTCTCAAACCCCTTCTCTTCCTCAACAGGGCATTCGTGCAGAACCCCTTCTTTCTATGTCTTGCCATTCTTCATGTGCAGCTCCTTCTGTGCATCTGATCTTTCCTGTCATCGAAATCGAAGAGGGACAACTAGTTAGCTTTCAATTGGCATTGGCCTACTTACTTCTCGGCCTAACGACTGCTACCTTTTTCGATTGCTTTCATCCCTTGTGGCGAACTAGACTGATAATTGTGTATATCAAGAATCCATTTTGCTTCTTGTGTGATACAAGAAAGACCTCGAGACTCACAAGATGGGTCCTTTAGGTAATCGATTCATCGTCAGTCTCTTTAAAGTAGAAGGAAAGCAATTGACTCTATCAAGAAGGTATGGAACTTCTCGACGCACTGTTCGAACCCGCAAGCACCTTTCATCTACCCTACGCTAACAGCTCTCTTCTCTTATGAGATTGCATCCGCCTTCGATTATTCAATTTCGAGTTAGCGCTCCGGGGGCTACTCCTACTGCTACTGTAACTGCTTTCTTTAGGAAATGCCGACATCTACTCGAAATGGCTTGACATTCCAGAACAGGAACTTCACTCATTTTAATGCCCGAAGTCTGCATCTTCTATTACATCGCCTCAAAAGAGTGAAAAGTCCCTTCTTGCCTGACGAGTTCTTCCTTCTTTTCTTGCTTTGCTACCGTCTGTGGCATTTGTCCTGCAAACAAGCCCTTCTCTTCCTTGACTAGCAGCAGCTCCCGCTAAAGCAGTTGCTGCTTACACTAGCTAGGCGAACTCCCGCTCTGATCCAGCTACCCCTCATGCTTCGCCAGTGCGGAATTATAGAGATAAAGATTTGAAAGAAACGACCCATAATGAAATTCAGGATCGAGTGCAAGAGAGAATGCCGCGATAAAAGAGCTCCTTTTCCTCACAGACTAGGGGATGAATCTCTAGACCTAAAAGCAGTTATATAAAGCACTGCTGCCACTTCCTTTGCTACCGGCTTCTTTCAGTTCTAAAGTGTAAATCAAGAGGCTAAACTCGATCTATCTTTCCGGCTTAGCCGAACTCCTCACCTGGGGTGACTGAAGGATATTCTGATTCAAGCTCTGAACCAAAGCTCATTCTTTTCTCTATTGTACCCTCATCGACATCTCCTTACGCTGATTCAATAGCAGCTGGGTCGTGAACAAGAACAAGAGCTGAAACACGTTCAAGCTCAAAGCTACTGGTTCTGTCATACTCTATTCTATTTCTTTCTACTTTCGAGTTACTGGCTTTCCTTTCGAGCAGACTAAGAAGAAGAAGAAGGTAGCAGCTACGACTTCTTCCTTCTGGGCTTACTTGCCAAGTCCAATAGCAACGGATTCTGTACCAGCAAACCATATTGAACCGGGTGTTCCCTCTCCGTTCTAGCTTTCTAAATAAGTCAGATCGGTGCGGGAAAAACTCCTAAATCAGTAAATCCGGAAGTTCCTGCCTTCCCCAGAGTTCTTCCTTAGAGGGTTGGCACAAAAGCATCAGATATTGAAACTAATAGCAAAGAAGGCTAGGCTCCTCGAACCAGATTCTATTAGATCTTCCTATACCGTAATTCGCTAATCTCGATGAAAGAGCAGGTAACTACATAAGGCAGCTTTCCCCGCTCTGTCTTCTCTACGATTTACGGGTACTTACTCGTGCACGGAATCAAACAAGAGGAGGTTGCCTGATGGGACGTCGGCCTTTGCAAAGGACTTTGCCGGGGTTGAACCCCTCTCTTCTAGTAGCCGCCCTTCCTCCAAGACTTGAATCAGGAATCTCTTTTCTGTACTATGCTGCCTTTGGCCCTGCGCCTGGTCTTTCTTCTTTATTGCCTTGGCCTTTTGCCTGTGAAATTCAAACATTGCTTTTCCCTCACTCCTTGAACAAGAGTTTACAGCTGACCCAGAGCTAGCCACACCTCCGAAAGACTCCATCACTTGACACTTTTTTATTCACACCGAAGAGCTAGTGCGCAACTAGTGCCCAATGAAGACCCGCATCGAGAAGGCGAAAGAGAGAAGCCAGGAAAGCCCCATCTCTATCTCTTCCTGACAAGGAGTCCGTTCATGGTATAATAAGTCCTATTCTTTCAGAGCCGGAAGAGAAAAGCTTCAATTGGTCTTTTCGAGACGAGACTTCTTCCTCTTAGGGGAGAAGAAAGACAAGAAAGAGGAGACTATTTCAACAAGGCTACGAGTTCTGGCATACTTTCCTTTATAAAGGATGTCCTACTTCTATTTAATATTTCACCGAACCCTACTTCACTCAATCAATCTCCTAATCTTAATCCTACCGCTCTTACTACAACTAAACCACCAACAGCGGGAGAGCCGACATTACTATAGAATGATAGATGTGCAGCGCATTCTGTAAGGCTAACAACTCATTCTTCAGCAGGAAAAGCAAAGACCTCATCTACCGCATCAACAGGTAATCCCGCATCTGATAAGGCAAGTCTCCTTCCCGGAGCAAAGCTACGAAACTACGCTATGAAAAGCAATCTGCCCAAGGAGGGCTAGCTAGTCTAGTCTAATGCTAGGCTAGGTGATTCCTCTCTATCAATGACTGAAGCAACATCCAGAGAGAGAGCTCACTATACCACCAGGTTGCCGCATTTGCTTATGAAACAAGAACAAGAGAACTGAGCATAAGTCTGATTTCTTAGGGTAGTCACTCATAAAGACCTTGATGTCCACGTCCCAATCGCCCCCCTTAAGACTGATTCCTTCTAGCTTCTAGGCGAGAAGGTTGGCACAAAAGCAGCGAATTCTCTTGCTGCGCTTACGCTTATTCCGACAACAGATTCATCGGTCACTGGATGCGTGCTAACAGAAAAGAAGAAAGTCCGAAAGTCATCAGGTACGGTTTAATCATCCTAAGCTACTTCACCGCAGTAAGTCCAGTCTATGGGCCCTTAGCCCAAGGATAGAGACAGGGCTAATGCTTCGGTCATACTAGATGACGAGGCTTACCGAACTACCTTTGCCGTAACTCAGAGAGAGAAGGCCGCTCAAGCAGAATCCGAATACGACTTTCGCTAAACAAGAGCTCTTTACTGCTAAGCTGATCACAACTTCACATTCAACAACAGCAAGAAGACGACTCTAGCCCGCTGAAAGCTTTGAACATTCGCTTTTATCGGGTTCCTAGCCCAAAGGTTCTAGGGTTCGAGAGAGAATTCCTACTATAATAGTTGGAAGGGAAGAAGGTAATCAAATCAGTAGAATGCTGCTTTCCGTGCTATCGGTTGTTCACATTCAAGCATGAGTTAGTTCAGAGTCGGCAAGGGGAATCAGAGAAAGGGCAGTTTAGTCAACAATCATGACCATGGGAACATTTGTTCGCTTTCTAGGTACCCCCGAATCTACTAGTCATCGCCTTTGAGCTGGGAAAAGCATTTACCTGGAGTCGGCTATTCCTGATTCAGCAAAGGAAAGAAGCCTTGATCCCAAGACTAGCTGCGGATTGGATTCTTCCTTTTATCCGGACTGACTCTAATCGTGATTTTTACTCTATTATGATACCTTCCTCTGTCGCAATAGAAATCGAGAATGGAGGTGACTTCGCTACTTGGTGAAGAATCTTTCTTTCTTTCCTTGGTCACATAAGCTTGAACCACTCCGGGGAAACATACTTTGATATTCTACGATCGGACTTTGCCGGGCATGAGCTACTCTCTTCTAGCCTTCCTCTAACAGATTCAATGGCATCGCTTATTCTTTTTGTTTCAAGCATGAGTGACCAGTCGACGAGAGGAAGAAGAGCTCAAAGTATTCGTTCCCAGTCGGATTCTCTAATTAAGATATAGCAGTCAACAATCAAGAAATCATCAACTATTTCACCGGGGATGAGCTCTATGGCTAATTCGTTCGGCTATTCTATTAAGTAAGGATCAACTTAAGCTTAAGCTAGAGCAGCTCCTTCTATCACATCGGATTCTAGTAAAGAGATGGGCCTTCTCGTCTGATCTCTGCATCAACAGGAATGCGGGAAAAGCTTCTTCTCGCCCCAGAGTCCCTAGCTGCCTTAAGCCCGTAAGCGACTTCCTTTAGTTGAACTGGTGGCTATATTCGACTGTATGCTTACATAAATTGCTTTCGTTAAGACTGCAATTCCGTTCGGTAAGACTGCCATTCCTTTCTTTAAGACAGACATTCCGTTCGGTACGACAGATAGCCATTTCTTTAAGCCAGAATTTCCGTGCGATAAGATTTTTTGAAAGAATTTGAGAAAGAAAATGACATAAACTGATTGGCCTAAAGTGAAAATGCCCAAAGTTAGAGGGCCTTTGGGATCATTGCAATGAATGAGGAATTCACGGCCGTCGGGGATGAGACCTTCCCTAAAAAAGCTGTGCACTGCACTTTCCAAATCGAACGTCGATGATGTCCCAACAGGCGATGTAAAAGGACCCTGGATAGCCATCCGGACCAGGGGCGCTATCTGGAGGCATGCTCTTGATGGAACCATATATTTCTTCCATTGATGGCCATTTTGTAAGCATTTTCTTATCCTCCTCCGATACAAGGATGCTTTCGACGAAGGCCTTCATCCAGAACAATATTACCTTCCGTCAACATGCTCTTGAAAAACTTTGCTGCTTCTAGGCCAACTAGGTCTTGACCTTCCACCCCTGGACTATATTCCATCCGAAAGCTGAATTTTCTCAATTTTGTTCCTCCGCTTTCTAGCCATAGTTTATAGATGGAAAAACTGAGTATTGCGATCTCCTTCAACTTTATTCTGGATTTCTGCCTCCAGAAGACTTCCTCCTGCTTTAGCCTCAGCTGGTACGCTTCCTTGGCTTCATTTCATTTTTCTTGCTTTTCCTCAGACCACCCTCCTTAAATTAGATCATTTTCACACATAAGCACCGACGTCTTCGGCTAGTTTGAGATTTTTGAATACATCCCTTGTTCCGACGCTTTTAGGACATTTTTGAGCCGCTTCAGCTTGGAAAAGAATCTAAACATGGGGGTCCCAGGTATATCTAAGACCCAAGACTGATTTACTTTACCACCTTTTAAAACCGAGAATCATCTAACCATATGTTTTCAAACGTCGAAAGGTTTGGGATTACTATGGTCGGAATCACGTACCTGTAGCAATAAGGGCGAGTAATCCGACTACCTTCTTCCGAGATGACAAACGTCGAGTATCCCTGAAGGAGGCAATCCAATCCGCATTGACCAAGATACGATCTAATCGAGCCCTGTCCTCGCCCCCTGTTGGTTATTGCACTAAGTGTATTTATTACCGGAGAATCCCGCGTCAACCAGACCACAGGAATCTATCATTGTCCTGAAGTCGGTCATTGATTGATAGCATGCTTCACGACCTCCAATCTTTTCAGATGGTTCGACGAATTGTATTGAAGTCGCCTCCCACCATCCACGGGCCACTGAAGTTTGAACCAATCGTGCAGAGATCATTCCATAAGACTCTTCGATCTGATACGTTGCATTTAGCATAAACAGTTGAAATCATCACCTTTCGAGGGAAATTGTTATGAGTGACTTCCGACGGTTACCATCTGATCTGAAGCAAACACGACTGAAACCTCCATGCTGTCCTTCCATAATATCCAAATTCTCCTTCCATAATCATAATGACGAATGAAAACCCATTTTCCTACCCACCTTCTGTAATTGGTTTGAATTTCTCATGGGCTCTAGAATGGCCAAGAACGACAAGCCATATTGACGGGGAGAATCTTATTCTAATAGAAGGATCATTTCCGATCCCTCTAACATTCCATATAGCTGCACTTATCATGGAACTAACGTCGAGGAATACCCTTGCAGAATATCGGGTCTCACTTGAGGCCTGGTAACACCACCGGGGCCAAGGTACCAAGCCCTCCTACGACGTTTGCGCTTGGAAACTACTGGCGTAAACCCATCTTGATCACCTTTCTCCTGTTCAGCATCGACGGCTAGAACCCGATTCTGATCTATCCGATTCCGTGTCTTCTACAACAAGATCTTCAAAGTTCTCCGTAGCTTCACGAACTCGGAACATCGCCTGAATTTTTCCAGTCATGGCACGACTGAATTCTAAGAATTCTTCTTTTTTTAGGTGGGTGATAACCCTTCCTCCTTCAGAAGGACCCTTAGATTCCGAAACTATGCCTCGAGCTTCTTGAGTCGCAGCCGACGGGTACATTCGGGAAGCTTTCCCGCCTACGGTGATCTGAATTTCTAGCCTCAGCCTCAGCAGAATTCAGATAATCAGAGAGGCTTGCCACATCATTGAAAGCTTCAGCAGTTTCTGGGTCACGTGGGATCGAACCCAAAGGCATATTCTGCATGCATGGGGGGCTGACGTCAACTTATGCACCATTTGTAACTTCATCTAAAACCCTAGCAGATTTCCCAAGAGGGGCTAGGGGTGGAGTCGATGCTTCCGTCGCCTGATTTTCAAGAACGGTGCCAACACCCGTTGTCTCAACAACCTCAGCAACACGCGGTGGTTATTCAGTATGATCCCGATTACCCAAACGTCGGATTTTCATCATCGATCGCGCCTTGGGTAACATTGCGTTCAATAGGAACCCACTCCTTCCGGGTTCGACGAAGGTCCTCAGGGTTGCCTCTTTAGCAAACCTACAGTTCTCGAGATTATGACCCTGTTTTCTACACCTCGAACAGTCTTTCGGAATGTTCTCATAAAGTCAGTCTCTTTTGCAAAAATCCTTTCGTACCCATCCCGATCCATACACGATCAGGGCAGAGGAAGAGAGAAGATCTCCTCCTGGAAGCGGGGGGGGGCGAGAGTCACTGGACTGCCTGCCGGAAGGGGGAGAAACCGGAACTAACTACGGATAAGGTGCCCGTAACCAGGTACATATCTGTGTTAGGGCTTTCACCCCTAATATTCAAATCCAAGCAATCTCCGAACACCAGCCTTTCCTAACCTAAGAGAATAGAACAATTGAGTGGGGGACTTCACTAACATTAGATAGATGCTTCCGCCTAGTAGAAAGAACCTTATGATCAGTCTAATGTTCGGAACCTCCCGCATTCGATCTCCTCCCCTTCCAAGATGTTTTCACGATCTGCCCGATGGAGAGGTGCGGCAGCCACTCGGCCGCCGGGAAAGGAATAAACCGTACCAGAGTTTCCTGATGAGGGGTACGACCCCGGTGTTAAACAACATAACCTATGCCTTGCTGCTCGACGCTTCACCGACTGCTTCATCCACTACTGCTGCATCTTCCTCAGTGGGGGAGGTAGTCCATTCAAGAGTTGTTCGATCTGCTAATTCTGATTCGCCCAGGGCCCTTGAGGCACTCGACTGCTAGCTAGGGGATTCAGGGGTGGAGTCTCATGCTCTTCCTCTTCCCCCTCATTCAAACACGGGAGATGCCAGAGCCCGATATCTTTCTTATCACCGGAAAGGCCTTACTTACCCCGGCTGGGGTAGTTCAATCAACCGGGGATCACCAGGTTCTGATAATTGTATATATGGGAAAGAGCTAGGAGAGTCCTATTCTTCTTCTCTTTCTTCGGCGGGGAATAATCGTATGGTAAGCCAATCATAACTCCCGGCCGTCCGGTTCGTAGCTCTTTCCCGCTCGTTTATAGCGGCGCAGCCAACGAGAAGAGAATTTCCCGAAACCCGGGGGGGGAAATCTCTAAGACATGTTTTCGGTTGCCCCATAGAAAAGGTGTGCAAAGACAATGTTGGAAGTCTTTATCCTGGATCGGGTCTTCTTCTCGATTCCTTCCGAGATAACCATGGTCGATTTCTCTCGCACGGCTGTCCCTCGGCGTTGCAGTGGTCAATGCGTCAATGGGATGGATGCGTAGCGCACGTGAGGTTTGGATAGTAGCATCCGCAATGGTGCGGGGTGTGCTTGGTGTAGACTTCGATAAAGTGCACTAGTAGCTATGTGTAAGTGAAAGGACGGGCCAGGGTGTGTGGGGCGAGTCACCCCGTCATTCCTCGTGGACTGGTTTGTAGGGGGTGTGGTGTCCGCGCTGGAGCGGCCGGGATAAACCCTTCGTGCGCGCGAATGTCACTGGTGACGGGTTGGCCCGGAGCTCTGCGGTTGATCCGTTGGGTAGGAATAAGAGCCATTAATCACCCCAGCCACTGGCTGCTCTCGATCTCCAATGAATGTATCTGCGCCTGGATTTGCTTCCTTTGCTTCGGCTGTCTCTGCCGAAACGGTCAAAAGCTGGCTCAGCCGCTGCCTCTCCCGCCCGTGCTCCCCTCGATGGTGAATCCACAGATTCTGGCACTCTAACTTCTGAATCTGCATCTTGAACTGAAACAACCACCGAAGCACTTGTCTCGGCCTTTGGTCATGGTGGTGGGGAGGATGCTGGTGGGTCAACTTAAGCCGGTCCCGCTCCTGCTATCCCTGCTTCTGTCCCCGCGGAATCTCGATATCGATCTCAATCAACAGGCTCTGGTTCAACTGTCTCCACCTCCGCTACCTAAACTCAATCAAAGAATTTTGTGGGTGATGCCTCACGTCTTCTCAAAAACTCTTTTGTTTTTCACTCACAAAAGGCTCTCTAAGGCTCTCAAAAGTCAGAAGACGCATACAATGATCGTGGCTTAAGGACCTATTTATAGAGGTCTCGAAAATAGGCTTGAAAACCCGTCTAGGGTTTCTGGTTTGCGCGTCGGCGGTCGACCGGATTAAGTAAGCGGTCGACCGGTCGTGCCTCATCGGTCGACCCCACATCGACCGGGCCTTCGACCGAACCATTCTGTGCTCTGTTTTCGTCCCTATCGGTCGACCTATCTTCGACCGTGACTTCGACCGATGCTCTCTGTACCAACCCTAATGAGCTGGGTCGACCGCAAAGGTACCCCGATCGACCGGGACTTAGGTTCTTCGAATTTTTCTAAGTCTCTTACGTCCAGAACCTAACCAAGCCACGATTCTGAACAACCCTAGGTTATGTGAAGTCCATCTAACCTCCTAAGGTCATTCAACTAGGTTTCTAAGTCACTTACCGTTCCTAAACAATCGAGATCAACGTTCGATGATGACGGTGTCTTCGTGCAACATATCTTCAATCTTCAACTCATCCGGCACGACACAACTCAACATGACTTAGAACTTCAACCTAAATGACTTGTGTTTTGTCTACGGAATATGCCAACACAACATATGGTCACATATGGACCTAACACTATCCTATTGTACGTTTATTTCCCTATGGAGCCTAGAAGATCGATTCGCCTTACCCGATTCCCAATTGCAAGGGAGAGATGGCCGGGGATCACACTATTGAATTCAAGGCATCGCTATCGAACAAGCAAGTGATTGCGCCTACCTATCGACCGATGCCAGCTCGACCAATTACGACAGTTGCAGTTGATACCGATACAGTTTCCGACAGACTAGAGTCATGGGGGGAGAGCGATGAACTTCCTACCTCAACTTCAATCGGTAAACTAAGTACTTCAACTACTGAAATTAACGACTTCAACTTCAATGGATAAACCTACTTCTCATACTAAATTCACTTCTTTACGAATCACTTTATTTGACTTTTCGAAAGTGGAATGCCAATCTCGATATCTCGAATAGGCTAAGCCCTTGAATGAGAGCTCGCTTTCACACTCCTAATGATTATTTATACAATATAGATCGATCGGGAAGAGATATATTTCATAAAAGTCGGGAACCATCTATTGAATAAGAAGAGCGGACAGATGACAGGGCAAGAAGAGATAGATCTATTTACAGAACTGTATTTGTGGACGGGAATTGCACTGATTGACTAGTTGACAGAGGACTAGAGTACGACATATGAAAGATAGAGTACGAGATCTTCCCGGGCAGGAGATTCTTTAAAGAAATGAATTCATGTGGACTCCTGGCGCATAAAGCCCTTGCCACTCGCATCTGTCGATAGGGGAGAACAAATGAAGTGTATAAGACGCAAATACTCTTTAGTTATAGTATTCCCTTGTTAAGGAAAGCATTCGTCGTACTGGAAGAGCTAGGCTAGCACCTGACTTAGTGCCATTAGCCTGAAGTATTTATTGGACTATTAAAGTATGCCCCAATATAGTAGAAAACTCATAGAAGAAGCATGGCAGCACCATCCCCGGCTACATTTATTTTTTCTTTTGTTTCCAAATCAACATTTGTTTTTTTGTTTTAAAACAAAAAACAAATGAAGTAGAGAACAACAACCAGACGAGTACGGTTCAGAGCTTTTGGTTGACAGATTGAGGTATCCAGATAGCTTGTTAGCGATTACATCCATTGCTGGGGTCGAGGAGCTAGCTTAGAGCTTTCACTTCGCATTCACCGATGCCATATCAAGTTCCAGTCGATGCCGAGACCTGGGTACCAATGCTTTATTCATCTCGTCCCCCATCTCTTTCAACCGATCGAGGGGAAGATACACCAGAACCGGAAGTGAGCTCTGACTCTCCACCTCTGGAACTCCCATTAGCATCACCGGTAAAGCATATCTAGCTATCGAAAGCAATGGGAAGGAAGTTACCCAAACGACTGGATATGAGCCAACTGGAACACCTGTAGCTGCATCTGAACCAAAGCCATCTATTTGGGTTGGGACCCATCGACCAAAGTCCATATCCGTCATAATGATGTCAATAAGAATCCCCCTGCTGCGAGCCCAGGGCAAGCTCACCAGCTAGCTGCATTGGAGCCCGCTGCTCTATCCGTCGCGTGAGGCTCTGCAAGACCTCATCGCTACCGGAGAAAGGAAGTGAAAGCAGCGAACTGATCTCATCCCATCTCACCCTCGAAGGGAATACCTAGCTAGCTCCCCAGCTCTTGTTCTCCTCCAGTCCTTTCATCTCCATTTGCTGGGACCGGACCTGTATGTAAGCCTTTCTTTGTTCTAGGGAAGGAAGAACCCCGCCAGTCCCGAGAATAACCCCGTAGCCAGAAATAGCCTTGTGGGTCATGCCGCCTTCCTTACATTAGGGTTGGGATGCCCTTCTCATTCTCTTACGGCTGGAAAGGGTTACCTTATTACTTATTATATAATATGCTTGGTTCCGATGATTAGATCTCCTTGGCCGTCCGTAAGGTGCAGGTCCAATCTATCTAGCTAGGGCGGAAGGGCCGGGTCAAACCCGCTTGACTCAAAAAGCAAATCCCAATCCATAACCCAATACTAAGATGGAAAAGAGGAAATAAGAGCTGCTCTTAAAACTTGTTTCGTCGTTGCCCGTCTTGCATCGTTTCCATCGTTCAGGCTCGCTAATCCGCTTCTCTACCCTCTGGACTTTATAAGCTTATCGACGCCCTCCCAGGTACCGGCTAGTGATTAGCCGGCCTAAAAGGGAGACTTGGAACTTATAGGCGACTATGCTTAGGTTGAGCTCCGGTTCATGTAGGCGGCGAGAACGCAATGGCAATGGGGTAAATAGGGATTCGGTGCACAGGCGCTGTCTGCCGCTTAGGGAAGAATTCTGAGAACGTAGCCAATTCCTTATGATGATTCTAGCTCAGTAATTAGAAGTAACCCTCTGTCTTAGGTTTTCTAGTCCGAATCCGGCCTCCGGCCCTGTGCACATTTCTCCGATGCCTACCTAGTTGAGTTAGTTTCCCACCAGCTTCTATTATACCATGAGGAACCATCTCATTTATCACTCAGGGTAAGGAAAAATATAGCGGGGGGTCCTGTTGAGTCAACTCATATAAAAAAAGGGGTTTATAAGAGGCATCAAACCCATTTCTTTATTTAGTTAATATACCTAATAGAATAATAGAATAACATACCAAGGATAGAATTTGAATTCACAACCCTTTATTCATTCACCCCAACCCCCCTGCTGTTTGCTGGATCCAATAATAGAATCTCATATTGAGGTGATCCCGCTACTTGCTGAAAGCAGGACCCCTATCCCTTGCTGAAAGACCCGTTGGAAAACAGATAACAAACCCCCTATAGATAGGTCGATCAAGTTGCTCTTCCTGCGTAGTGGCCTAGCCTAATAGAGAAAGTAGTGGGCGGACTTCTAGCTTCCAATCCAAGTAGTCTATTTTCAGTAAATAGATCCTCCCACCTTGCATCCATCGAAGTAGTGAACTCAATCTATCCAAGCAACGAAAAACCAAAAAGGTGCTTGGTAAAGAAGCAAATAAAGACGGGCGGGTTGGCCATTGCTTCCCTTCCATGGTTTCGACTAATCCGTTAGGGAGAGGTTGAAATGCATAGAGGCCCGAGCGTGCACGGAGCAGGTGCATTAGACAAGGAAGCAAATCCAAGTCTTTCAAGGCAAGCACCTAAGCCCTACCTATTTACGTGGGGCGGCTAACTATCATTCTTTCCCCTGTACTTTACTAAATAACTGGTGCTCGCGCACCCGCTTTTTCTTGACCTTGCCTTTTAGACCTTGCTTGCTTTAGTCCTACTATCCCTGGCTCTTGAAATCTTAGACTATCTTAACTACAAATACAAAAGGTAATAAAGATTCTATTCTTGACTCTAGATGATCTATTGAGTAAGTAACTCGTTAAGTAATAATAAGTAATATCACAAGAACCAGTAATTGGAATTTCATCCCTGAAACTTCTTTTTTTGGTACAGCTCGAAGAGACAGAAGATTAGAGGAGGGCAGATGAGATGACACTCAAAGCACTGATACTCTAAACCCTGGGACTGGTACTTCAATTGGATGGGCTGGACCAAGAGAAGAGGGAACTTCCATTGCAACTTCCATCGATCGAGTTTCAGTTGCTTTTTCTGTTGATCCAGGTGAGAAAGCTTACTAAGCCTGCCTCTGCTTTTGTCTGTCTCCCAAGGATAGCTCCTTCGCCTTTACACGAGTTCGTTGAAAAGTAGTTTTCTATCCTCAAAAGACAGTTCCTCGTCTCTGTCGTCGTATGCTTAACACATGGTGTTTAGAGGGCCTTATATGGGTCCAAAGAATGTGTGTTAAGCGCATATAGCTATTTATTCGAACACGGGACACCAGCCTTGAAGAAGGGCCCGGGTTCTTTTTTTTAATAGAGTTTCAAGGGCTCCTGGTGCAAGAACAAGACCAATGAAATGGGGTGCCACTACGTGTGATAATTTGTATAGATTAATCTCCGCTTATGAAAGCTAGCCTGACACCTATCTTTAAGAGCATGCCCCGGGAACAGAGCAAAAATAAGCTCTTTGTGACCACACTACAGAATCTTTCGTTTCCTATGGTCTTTCGATCGCTTCAAAGCCGTCCCCTTTGGAATCCGAATACGCGATTAAGATTCCCGTATCTCACACCCTTGTTTTACAAGGTAGCGCTAGAAGATTCAATGGTCACTTACTTTTTTTCGAAAGGTTAGGAAAAGGGGCCTAATTTAGCGTAAGTAGGGATGAGTAAAAAAACGGATTCCTCACCCAGGGAAATAAGGATGCTCCGAATCCACGAAGGGGCAAGAAAGAGGAGGGTAGCGAGTTCTATTTTTTTCCGGTAAAAAAAGTCGCGGTAAAAGCGACAACCTAGTGAGAGAGACAGTCAGTTATGTTGCCAATGTTTCACAAGTTCACTTCGGGAGTGCCACAGGTGAGAAAGCAAACAACACGTGGAAACAATATGACTCCTCGTGATACGGCGAATTTCGTTCAAAGCACTTTATGGGTTCGCCGAAGGTTCGAGCAAACCAGGCTGAGGGCGAGTCATACATGGCCTCGGGTAGCAACGCAGATCCACCAGTTCGCTAGGCTAAGAAGGATAGGTGTAGCGACGGTGGGACCTTGGGTCGCACATAGGACCAACAGGAATCCGCTCCCCCAATCAAGCAGCTCTCGAACTTGGGGAAAGTTCTCCCATGTCGGGGTCTAGCAATCTCATGAGAATGAATGCACTAGATCAGGCAGAACCAGAATAAGATTTTAAGAAGTCCAGACTAAAGAAACGGATCAGTAACTCAATCTAGACTCGTTTACATATTCTATTCTTCAAAAGTACGATCTGATTTTAGCCTACCGGTGACCGGCTCATTAGAATGAGCACCAGCTTTCTTGATCCACTTTCTTACTAATATAAGAAAGACAGAAGTGCACTTTTCTTTATATATTCAAAATAAGATCTGCCACTCAACTCAAAAGAACAAGAAGACACATAAGCACACTCACAGAAAGAGGAAAGGTCCATGGTTGACTCATAGTCAGCCGCCACTCACTTGCCATCCACACTAAAACCTTGTCAACAAGCAAATAAGAACATTTTGTTCGCTATACACAAACTCACGGAACACAAACTTTAATCAAGTGACCAGATAGTGCGAAATGAAAACCAATCCAAGGCAAGAACTCGATCATTGCATACAAGGGCTTGCTCTGCTAATAGACCTCCCCCCTTTTGACATAGATCCGCACTCCCAGTCATTATGCTTACTGGACAAGGATTGGTTGTCCATAATCGATTTAGCAAGTCACATATATATGTGAATAGCAACGAATTAATAGAACCTTTAGAGCGTACTCCTTCCTTTAGAAGAATGGATTAAGAGAAAAAGAGGATGTCTTAAACAATTTTCTTTTCCTTGCTCTTACTAGGAGTTCTTGCACTAAGTTACTTTTGAATGAAACTAAAGAAAGGCAGGGCACTAGCTAGCTAACCACACCCTTAGCCAGTACCAGCGACTAGTCTTCGGGCTACGAGGTATATAGGGCGAGAGCCTGCTAAGGAACCCAGGAATAAACTCAGTACGCACTTATTTCCGGGACCGCTTGATTCAGCATACAGCAGTGCAACATCGGACGTTAATCAGGAACAGCAGCAAGCACACATCTTTGCGGTCTTTCTAAACCTTATTTTCATTATATTAAGCCGGTGTCAGCCTTTAGCGTACATCCTACCCTAATCTTGAGTGTTGAACCATAACCATAGGTTCGGCACAAGAGGAATCCTTCTTAGACTCGGTTCGCCGTCAGTTTGCAAACCGCGGGTGGGTGCGAACTACTAGAGGCCCGTCCAGGGGGTTAGTAAGAATAGAGAACCTAGAACGCCTTGGTGAATCAGACCCAGAGATCATGGACAACAACGCCAGTCACCGAGGCACCAGGAAGCCTCTAACTAATGGGGACAATGAAGAGTCCACTGGCTCTAACCACCAGCTGAACCCTACCACCCCGGCTCAGGAGACACAGATCCACAACCACAAAGCCAACCAAGAATAGCAGATGCTAGACCTGTACACCCAGTAACCCCTAAAGTTCAGAATCAGCCCGCAGTTCCTGAACTTGTAGATCACTACGAGGAAGAGAATAGGCGGAGAATGCCCTGAGAGAGGTAGCTGTGAGGGAAGGGATTGAAGATGGCATTGAAGGGGCTGTTGTTGGAACTGCTTTAGCGGGAACTGCTGCTAGTCTTTTCGACCATGAATCTCTAGAAGGACTTACAAGAAGCCGATAATCCGACTCCCAAGCATCCGAGATGCAAAAAGAAAAAGGAAAGGTTGGTAGTGAAGGCTATTCCTGCTTTTTCCTTAATTCGATCTAGAGAAAGAGAATCCGATTTTCAAGGAAGTGACACAAGCTCCTCTAGCAAGTCTTCTGTGGAGGAAGGCAAGCATCGAATTCAATGTTTTAAGCATATAGCACATGAATCAATAGAAGAAGAATCATCTGTGTTAGGAGAGAGGAACGGAATTCTTTTTACTACACCAATAGGTCAGTCATTCATCAAGTCTGTTGTTATTATAAGATACCTCTAATCTGCTCTTACTGTTAGCTCTCCTGTGGTAGTAACGGAAGTCAACTGGTCACAAGGAAATCGGATTCCAATCACAGTGAGTCAAGCCGCTTTCAAGCCATACAGAGTCTTTCTTTCGCACGGTCAAGTAGGGACGTTCATTGCTTTTTGGCTTTAGGCTCCGGGTTCTCCAGCGTTGTTCGATTGGGCTTGAAGATATTTGACCGATATCGATAGTTTAGTGGTCGAAGCTCCGTTTCTATCTATTGGCGACTCCTTGCTTCTAGTACTGGTTTCTCGGTAACTGCTGTATTCTCGACCCGGAATCCGGCATGAAGAAAGCGGTTTTCACAGACCTATCTTCAAACAAATATAGTAGACAAGGCTGGTGGCCGAAGCCCTGAATTGGGCAAAGCCAGACCGACCTTATTTGAGTTTGAGTACGCTCGGGAGCTAGGTGAAGACTTGTCTTGCTAATACAATACATATTCTAAGAACGACTGTAATGGAATGGCAGGAAGGTAAGGTAGTGCCGGTACTAGGACCCCCTCTTCAAAAGGAAAGTAAAGTTGGGTCAAAGCTCTGAGAAGGGTTACTGGTAACCGCGTGTTTAGTCCCCCGACGCTCCATCGCCGGATCTAAACTCCTTTTTGGCGAGTTGCTTCGTTAATAGACTAAAGTCAGCTCGAAGACCCGGCTTTCCCCTGTATTGTATCATGCCCCTATGAGAGAGTTTCTATGTTCCGTAATCTTTCAATTCAGTTGCTGTAGCGCCTGGCCTCTTTCTTTTGCTGACTCGGGAATCAACCCGAAAAGACTAACCCGAACATACGGACTCCCTTTCCACTTTTCTGGTAGGCGCCTCTCAAGGCTTGCTTCTTTATGTTTCCTTGGTCGGGGAATCTATCAAATCAAGAGAAGGCTACACTTGCGTGTTTTCGCGCTTGGTTGATGGAAGAGATGTCATCTAGGTTCCAGGTTCCGCTTAAGAAGGCGAATCCATAATGAATGCGGCTGGACACTCTTATTCTTCATGAGAGAAGATCTTACTCTAAACAATGGTGCACGAATGCCTTCCTGACCGACCGTACATTGTCAAGTTTAAGACGTGAATTGACCTTTCAGCTGTTAGGAACTGTAGTCTCGTCTTTTGGTTCAAAAGTCAACATTGACCAACTGCGATTTTAAGATTCTATCTATCAATGAGTTTCCTCATATAAAACCATTTCATGAAACTATTCCCTCTATCAAAAAAGCCTGTCTCTAAGACGAGAGAAAGAAAGGAATACGGATCATCGAGTCCTCACAACCTACCTCTACAAGCCTTTCCAGTTCACTTGTAAAGCCTTGCCCATGCTATGTCCAGGACGTTGGCTTGGGGAACCTTCAATTGCATTGAACCTGCTTTCGTTGATGATTCTCTGTAATATTCTTAACAACTAGGATTCAACTTGTCGATGTCAAACAAAAAAAAAGGGGGAGCAGCATGTGTCGCTCTTCGACCTGGTAGTTTACTCACTTGGATAACCTTGACGAATGAAAGATTTGCCTATCGGCTCGCTTTCTTCCAAACATGTTTACCTCCAATCCTTGATAGTGAGATACGTCCACACTTCGCCTAATGGCTCACTTACTTTGTTCCAAACCCTAATCCATCACAGAACCACTAGTTAAAAGAAGAATAATAACAAGGCCAATGTGTATTCAATCCTATGTACTGCCCAATACATGCTTTAGGGTGCATTCGCGAAGGTCCACTCCATAGCATACGGGTCTCCGTCTCCCTATAGCCAGTAAAGAGAAAGATACGGCTCAATGTGCTATTTTCTACATTAATGGCATTAGGTCTTCAATCTGGGTCTGTATTCAACCGCTTCGCGGGCTTATGAAGACCGTCGTTCAGGCTATCCTATCATGGGGGGTCCTTTTTCCTTTACTGATCGTGTTCACTGATCTTATCGTGTTTTCATCTGTGTGCTTGAAAATCACGCTCTTTCTTAGAGAAATCCGATCCTATTTTACATTGATCGATAATAGACTTCTCCGTAATTACATAGAAGAGAAGAGTCAGAGTCCATTCTCGACTAGACGAAGGCCATTCAGCTTTGGCTTGACCCTCTTGGAGGCGCAAAGTTCATCATTCAGTCTGGTGGTATCGTTTATAAGAGAAAGGAGCTATTATCGAGCCTTCTTCTTCATCTGCACCTGCAAAAAGCGGATAGGGAAAGATCACTAAGTCGAAATCTCGTACAGAAAGATCGTAAGTAACATAGCGCAAAAGCACGCGGCGGAGATCCGCAAAGGTAACCGGATGCCTGGGGCTTAGGACAACGAGCGTCCGGAGTCTCTTAAGAAAGGAAAACAAAATCGAAAGGTAAACTAAATCGTCATGACTATCCGTCAACGTCCTCTGTTACGTCAATATCTCTTTCCTCTTCTCATCATTTTGACCTTGATTAGTGTGTGCTATTTTGTTTGTCTTTATTTCGGTTACATGGATCTTTTGGGACTTTCCGGGCATAAAACGTTAAGGTGCTCCTCCGCATGGTTAAGCCTACTCCTCAATAAACATCTCATCCACTGAGGATCCTACTCCTCGTCTTCCTCCATGAGGCTACTACTCGACTCGGTATATTCGTACTGTTCGGACTAAACTGATCTACTCATGCTGGACCGACTGTGCAATACCAACAATGGAGCACGCCGCCCGTCCACGGAGGCATGATGGTAGGAAGGCCGACCGACCACTACATAAAGCCAGCCTCAAAACTCTGGGACCAAAGTCAAAGACAGAGGAAAGGAGCGCAGCCACTATGACTGCCGAGGAGGGACCCTTATGACTGGCAAGGAGTTCCTCTTAATCACAGGCCAAGATCAGAGAAGTGAACCTGATGAATGGCCAGCAGGGAAAACTATGACTTTGAAGGCCGGTTGAAGGCAAGGAAGCGGAGAAGAAGAGCGGAATGCCACTCCACTCGATCGGAAACAGCCTTTCCTTAGATACGAGATTGATTGAGTAGGGTAGGGATCAGAGCTCCCCTCCCACTCTTCCTAAGACTGAGGCGAAGAGAAGCAGGGCGGAAGCTCGACCATCCATCGGCTTCGGATTGTTTTTTTGCTAAGGAATCAAACTCAAAGTCTGGCTGTGCCCGAGCAAGGGCTTTCTATATGCAATTGATTGAGTAGCCAGCACCTTCGATTGAAAGGGGAAGAGTTCCGGCTGTTGCTGTCATAGTAGCGGAATGCAACTCCCACTCAACTAGCCGGAGATGAGATGGAGAAGACTCCTCACATCAAGCAAGTCAGCCACCTAAAAGCATGACTTCTCCCATTCGATGGCTTGGCTTAATGGACGAACGAAGAAGGAATGGTCTCCTAATGGTCTAGCTCCCGAGCCCATGAACCATGAAAGACAGCTAGCTGGCACAAACGGCTTCGTGTGATCAGTCCGGGTAAAGCCATCAATGAAGCCCAACTCAAAGCATTAGGTTTCCCATTCTCTTGCAAGAAGGCACAAAAGCAAGAGTCCAGTCAGAAGATTAGCTCCATCTCATGGAGTAGGGTGAACAGTCGATTCATGTCTTCTATCTCCCCTCGGGAAAGCACTCTTCCTTCAAACGCTGCTTCCAGCGGGGTTGAAAAAGCTTCTACGGAACAAAAAACCCCAGGAATTGAGTTCTTCTTCTTATGGGGAAGAGTGAACACTATGACTGGTAGGGCCCCCTCCTTATCTGAGTTCGCACCTGAGAATCGTATCATCAAAAAGACATTGACTGGACTTGAGAGCATTCTCATTGAGTAGGTATGAGCGATCCCCTGCCAATAACTTGACTTTGATTTCACTCTGACTTGCCCAAATCTATGAATTGCGTCATATAAGGATCAAGAGAGATGACTTTTGTCATATCGATCATCAGTCAAAGGGGCGGGTTAGGCGAGGCAACTAGCCCATCCTTGCTAGAACAATTGACTACCAGACTTGTATACAAGAATCAAAGAGAAAGGGGCTCTATCGATGAGAGCTTAGTTGAAAGACTCTGTATGGGATGTTCTTTCTATAGAGTGATAAACGGAGGAATCTTGCTTTCTAAAAGCCATAGTCAGGCAGAAGGCAGTGTGCAGTCAGCCAGTAGATGACACCAGAGAGGGATTTGTCAAAGCACGGATAGGAGCTCTACCACGATATGATCTCTCTCATTGAGAAAGCGCTATCAAAGCCGCTGTCCCAATAGCTTCGTTCAGAAGCGAACAACCACTAAATTGCTTGTTAAATGGAGGAGCGGAAGGGGCCAAGTCAACGACTGAGGCCAGAAGGTATGTGAAAGTAGAAGCCAGGGACAGAGAGAGCGGAGGAGAGGACTGATTGAATGAATGTCATTTCACGCTGATAGGAATGGGGGTTCTCCCCGTATATTCTCTTTCTCCTGTCTTATTGATCAATGGTGTGCCATGAGATGCTTCGCCCGGAGGATCATTCATGGTGAAGGAAGATCCCAACATGATCTACTCGGTCAAGTCTGATTAAAGCACTCCAACCAACCCAACAAAACAAGCAACGGGTACTACTGGAATGAAATCGGCATCTAATTTCATTTGGGTCGGGATCCAATTCGCTTATAGAAGAAATGGATTGATATGGATTTTTCCCAGCCGCATTGTCATGAAGAGGAAGTGAGATGATGACAAGTGAACCTCTCCTTTAATCTTCCCTAAGAAGAATTAATACAGTGAACTAAGATCCAGCTGGCAAATCAAAGTGTACCCATGTTCTAACAAATGGCTTGTTAAATATGACCGGAGCAACGCGGATCCACATCTGACCGAGAAAGATTTCTATCTCGGCCATAACTAACAGGTAATCAGGAGTTTCAGGAGGATTACCTAAAATGACCCCGAACCTCAAATAATCAAGTGTCGTGAAATGCATGTCAGGCTAAACAGGAAAATCAGAATAAATTAGCTGGAGTTATAAACAAATAGGCTCATCAAGGGGCATTAGCTGCGGGTCGATCATGAATAAGGTTACCTCCATTGGCTGGGGAAGATGATTCGGCCGGATACGAATGAACGAGAAATCGACCTCGATCAATTCAATTCATGCTGCCAACTCTTTGCCACAATGGCTATCCGGATATCTATCTGGGGCTATAACCTATTTCTCGGCTAGCGGCATGAACCATTGAATCAGGTAAGGTTTTCGGGTGCTTAGGTCGGCCGATAGAAATGGTTTTCGGTTCCGAAGGGGATGGGCGGTCACTCATCTATGATAGATCGATGAAAGGCTTGCTGTTTGATCTCAAGGAAACTTAAGGAGGAATAATAAGTAAGTTGCGAGTACTTGGTTGTATTGTATGGTTATGGTTAAGGAACGAATAAACTAGGTTATATACATTGCGGGTTGAACCCCTTTCAGCTCCGCCTTCACTCCTGGCTCACAATGGGAATCTGCCCAATGTTCGTTTGGCAGCTCAGCTCTATACTTGAATGCTTCACTAGCGTCATCTATTTCCGAACAGGTGCAGGCGTTCACATCTGGATTCGTATCTAGCTTCGGATCTGGAGAGACATGAATGGATGCTGGAACGGGTCCCGAGTCAACTGCATGCGTACTGCTTTGATTTTGGAGCTTGGCTTTTCAGCCGTAGCTTGCTGCTCGCTTCGGATCGATCTGTGCCCGGCCATGAATCAAAGATTCCTCCTGGCGAGGAGGGCCGAGCCGTGAAGGAAACAGCAAAACGAGGTTGTTTGCTCTCAGTCTCAGCCTCCTTATCAGAACAGAACGTTCCTTCCGCAAGGCAAGGCCGATATCTTTCGTAGCAGCCAAGGATTAGTTCGATCCATTAGGTTCTTCGATTTGTTCAAAAAAGAAACGAGAGACAAGTCAAAAACAAAAAAAAACAGCAGCATAGCATATCAGAGTGTCCTTCGTTTCTCCAATTCTAGGGTCTCGAAATAAAGCTGGTCGCGTTGCTTTAGTTCGATGCCCTTATGGTGTTTCAGTTTCAAAAATTCCTGAAAATAATCGCTTTGCATTATGTTTGAAGGAGATTCATGGCGGTCTTGGCTCAAACTTTTTTAAATACCACAGAGAGCTCTATGATGGAATTCATATTTTTCGAGTTTGAAACGAAGAATAGAATCGAGCTCGTTAACTGAAATAAATAAAAGCGGATCCTCGCGACCATAGCATAGCAAATTATATTATATAAAGAAAGAATCTGCTCACGGGTCGAAGAACACAGTTCGATGTTTATAAATGAGTCGCCGGAATCTCTTTTCGAATTCTTGAGGTGGACTAGTTTCGAGCCCTTCTCGAACAAATTGAACCGGGTCTTGGTCGGGCTGACTCAAATACCAGTCCAGAAGCCATAGTTCTGCAGGAAGAACACCAAAAATGATGATATTGTGAAAAAGGAGAAAGGACACTCGTAGAAAGACGAAAAAAATTCAAATAATATTCAAAACTTCGATCACATCATCCTGAACTTCTGATCGTATGTCGTACAGCTTTGCTGGTGCTGTGGGTGTAAGTCCTCTAATGTCAGCTCTCTGGAAGGCCAATCGAATTTCTGGCCGTAACTGCATGATCGATCGATTTATCTTGATCGATCTCAAGAAGATTCCCATGTAGATCTATGAAACTACAGCCGAACCAAATGCTTTCTTCTGCATTTTACAGGTCGTTCGGCACTCCATCTTCATACCAGTCTAGCATCACTGACTTGTTTGTGTCGTCGAGATGGTGGGATCTATCAAAGTGGATCTCCTTCCCATCCTTCGGCGATACGTGCCTTGGGTTTCCACCATCCCCCTTCGCCAGGGGATGAGTTGGGCGCCTACCTGGTTTTTAATCCTATATATGATATGATGAATGATCAATTGGGCGAGATGTCTCGGCAGTTGGGGCGGAAGTATCGACGAGTTCGTTCTTCCTTTCCCGCTTTAATGTTCGAGATGTCTTCTTTTCTTATGCCCACCTCCTGCGCTTTATTCACGCTCGAGGGGAAAAATGGTCCTCTGGCTGGCATCTTGTGGCCTGAGAGAATTCGGTATGCCTGGGACCCTAACAAGAAATTGTTTTGTTTAGTGCTTTCGATCTTGACTTCTTTGAGTCTAAGATCGGTCCAGTGCTACCTCTTCTCGATTTGCCAATGGCATCCGGAAGGTTAGGTCAGGTGGTTGAAGGAGGGAGTAAGCGGAGGATATTCGCTATTGGTAACTACATCAATCAACGGTTGCTGAAGCCGGTTCATGACTGGCTTATGGAAGTGCTCGCCCGTATTCCTATAGACGTTCCATCAAACAGCACCTCTTGATAGGTTAGTTGGGAGTTCGACCTTCCTTCGACTTGAAGTCGGCTACAGATAGGTGGCCATTGTACTTCCTCTTTGAGGTATTTCAGGCCTTCTTTGACCGCTCATTCGCGCCGGCGGTGGTGAACTCAGCACTGGCATTTAATATATTTAAAAAGTAAGTTAGGCACGAATGGTATAAGACCTCTCCTTATATTCAAAACTTGCTTAATCTGAAACTAGCCTTCCTTCAAAGGCCAGATGGGTGCCTTCACCTCTGTAATAACCTTTCTCTCGAAAGAGATTAGTAAGGCAAGGTTCTTTCTCGTTGACCATTAATTCTGTAACAAAGGAGCGTAGCGGCAGGCTCGCAGAGCTAAGCCTTCAAGTCCTATTGTCGGAGAGGGACTTTTCTTCCTATTCCATTATTTATCCTATTCCCGATCGGATTGAATAAGCTACTAATGTTTAAATCTCTCTCTTTGCTCTTAGTAATGCTAATTAAAGAAATTCCATAGCCTACTCTCTGCTGGGGGCAATGCAAGGTGCGTAGCGGTCTCCCACGGGACGGTAACTACCTCTAAAACGAGTGAAGAAAGAAGGGGGGATAATTTCTTTTAACATCTTCATCCCAGAATTCATCATCTGCAAGCAATCCACTTCCGTAAGAGCTATGACTTCAGCTGCTTTTTGGCTACCTTTTATATTATATTTATATTATATGACTCTGACTATTGCTGCTAATAGATACCTGCTTGCTTCTTGCTTACTGGCAACCTTTATAAGATCTCCACCTTCAAGCTTTAAGCAGCTCTTTAAAAAAGGGGAATTCCCCCTATCCGAGATGTGCTCTTGAAAGATCTCCCTCGACAGCGCAGTTAGGTCTTAGAGAAGGAACTTATTTACCTAAGTAAGTAGCCAACTTCCGATAATAATTCCTTGCTTTGCGCTAGATTCAGTATGGTGATACACATTTTTGAAATAACAAGGGAAAACTTCTTAAGAGAATGGCTGCTTTGGGGAGTTCTCTTTCCCTCTAACCTGTAACTCGAAATTTACTAAGAGAAGAGAAAAGAAAGCTACGCATTCACTCGTAGCACTCGTAAGGCCTCATTCATCTCTTACCCGGCAAAAGGCGATAAACAAGAAACACCAGGCGATTCGAGACGGGAAAAGCAAGATGAACTGCTAGCTTCCTTTCTTCATTTGGATGATGCTGTGATTCCTATTGTATTGTCGACTCCGAGCTCTTGGGCAGCTGTTCAGCTCTTCTGACTATGCTTTCTGCGGTGAACTCTTTCGACTCTTCATGGTTTGCTGTGAAAAAGAATAGGTAGTTCTCAGGTGTAAAGGAAGAGCTGCTAGTAACAAGTGAGGGAAGGAACCCTCGGGTATAACATCAACATAAAGTAAAGAACTCTTAGCTGTGACCAGTAAGCGAGGAGGAGATTTAACGCTTTCTCGATCCGCCAAGCCCTTGTGGCCAGGCCAAGGCAAGACGAATCGACCGCACCCCTAGGCCTTCTTCTCCTAATTAGGTAAGTCTGGCTACTGATTAGCAAGATTCGCAGGGGAAGCGAAGTCACTAACTAGTCTTCATGAGCTTGTAAGGATCCCATGCGTTGATCAATGCTCAAGGAAAGGAATGAGGAGGGGCAAAAGAAGAAGAAGAGCTATTCTTTTTAAGAGCAAACCATGCGTTCACAGTCGACTCAACAAGACGGGTCACTCCCTGCCATAAGCCATGCCCTTACTAAACGGCTACCACTCACGGCACACTTCAACTACTCCTGGATCTCCCCAGTGACAAGATCTGTCTTTGATGCTGCCTTGGCTGATTCCTTTGGTCTCGAGCATTGAAAACTTTTTTCCACTCGCTTAAGCCCGGCTAGAGAGCCATGCCTTCTAAATCTCGCTCTGCTACTGATTCAACAACAGCAATTCTTGGTCAAGCTAAGCATTCGTTCATAGCTCGCCAAGACTAGTTGCGCTTGCTTTCATTTTTAGTCTTTCCCGCATCCCTCTGGACTTCCCCTCCGCTTGACTTAATCCCTCCCCAACAACCCCTGACTTTTATTATTCCTTAGATGAGTTAGTTTAGTGTAGGTTCTTCGCATCCATCGGCCCATCCTCGACTACTAGTTTGACTGGATTTCCAATGTCTTGCGCGATCTTCACTCTCACGGGAAGGAATAATCAAAGGTGCGCGGACAAGAGTAGTTTCCTTCCTTCTTCATCGGTAGGCGCGCACGGATAAGAAACCTTTTTCAAAAATTGGCAGAAGTCAGTGCCGCACTTCTGCCTTCATCCTCTTTCTGAACCCACCATAGTTCGAGGATCTTGTTTTTTAGCTCCTCGCATTCAGCCCACATCTGGAGCTTCCGGGCTGTCTCAATTTCTATTGGTGTATGTTTTAAAGGAGCGGATAGGTGAGGTTCGTTTTGAGCTTCCGGGCGAGGTTCACTTTGGGCTGGAGACGGGGCGCCTGTGCTCGCCTCTGTCCTCTCTAAAGATGAGACCTCTTCAGAGTCCTGCGCCCAAAATGAAATTCTAAGGTTTTTCACTGTATCCACAGAATCCCCATTCTCACTGGAAACCATACTTTTTATCAAATTCTTAATTAGAGTAATAGCTTGCAAATCACTTATGTAATATGAAACAATACATAATCGAAATAGAAAATCTTACGACTGGTTTGAAGACAACAAAAATGAGAAAGTAGGCAATTCTATTAGAGAACTTATTGACAGCTTCCAGTAGACATCTCATGGGTTATTAGAATAAATGGACGTAGTACGACCAGCACGGTTGTTCTTGTGAAAGGTAGGGTTCCAAACCTTCAGCCCATTAGCAGAAATACTCGAACAACTAGATCAGAATGAATGGTGGTATCTGGTTCCCACGGGACTGCCGTAGCTTTACTTAGATAGGGCTTGACGTCGACTTTTTTCTTTTCGTTCTTGTCATTGTCCGTGGACTTCGATCGGATCCCTCTAGACATAAGGCCATCCGGAAAGTCAGCCTACTAATTAATGATTGACTAAAGGCTTTTTCCGTGTCGATTCTGACTGTGACTATGCCCCTATTAGTAAAGCATATCGCCCAGGTCATGTATGTTGCAGAACGCTCATTGCTCTGCCCCAGCCAAAAAAGCCTATTTCTGCTTGCCCGCCCAAGCATTCAAAATGAGGAAAGAAAGAATGAAAGCAAGCCACTCGTCTCCAACACCGGATCAGGGGTTCCGGATAGCCCCTACCCTACGGCAGATCCGCTAGCTCCACTCCTCAGTCCTATTTCGTTCCCTCCTTTTCGTAAGTAGGTAGGTACGATCGGATCAATACTATATCGATATCGAGTTTTTCTTCTTTGGAAAGTGTTAGTTAAGTCAAGGCAAGAAGCGAGTAGGTACTCTTTCTAGGGCAAGCGGATGGTGACTTTGAACTAAATCCTTCTTGTTTCAGTTACGGGGGTCGAAGAAAAACCACTTTTAGAGGAAACCAACAACGCCTATTAATACCTTTGCGTGCGGAAGGCGAGTCGGCGGTTAGCCGGGAACACAGAACGTTAGTGAAGTTACGGGCAAGCGAAGTAGAAAGAAGTACTTTCAAGTCAAGCCAAGCGATTTCATTCTGAGCTTATAGAATCTCACTAATAAAGAACCTTTTTTCTCCTGTATTTTAGATCTGTAACAACCTTAAAGTGAAAGGCAGTAGATAGAGCATTGGGCTACGCAAGCAGTAGTCTAGTCCGGGCCCTATGTTGAGTAAGGGGTGGTGGATCAGAGATAGAAAAGTCCTGTTGCTGTTCTTTCGGGGTAGGCGAAGTACTCTCGGGAAGGCAGTAGTCAGTTTCAAGCCCTTAACTTCAAAGAGCTACACTCTCTTGTTGTTTGATGGTCCGGTGGCTTTGCTTAGAGAAAAAATCCCTCTTTCTGGTGCAACTCTTATATAGTATAGAAAGCGAGAGTAAAGTCAAGCTTTTGAGTGGAAAGGAGTCGAAGATCAATCCCTCTTTCCGGAATGCGATGCGATGCGCGTCTCTTCTTTTTGGGAGGAATCTTTCCTTCTTGTGCCGGCGGCGCGGTAAGTTCAGTACTCTTGGGCGACTCGACTTTGGAGAAAGTTCCTCTTGAAAGTCCTGCTTTGTAAGTAAGTGAAGCAAGTCAGGTTATTCGCTCTTTCTTTGTTTGAGTAGGCTTTTGGGCTGTTTAGCTCTAAAGGTCACCTTTGGATTCTTAAGTAGGGGGCACTCGGGATAGTTAAGTCAAGCTAGTTCAGTTATCGGTCGGTGGATCAGAGAATACATCTCAAGTTCTGGTAGTCGTTCCAGCGGCTTAGCTTAGATCAAACTCCTTATGTTTCGAGCGTTTATAGGGCGTTTAGCGAGCTTAGAGAATCAAGAAATCTATCTCTTTCGGGAGAGCGGTACGACTATTTTAGGTTAGAGGAAGGTCGAAGAGAGAATTGCTTTCCGGGCTAGTCGGGTAGGCAAGTGCGGGTGGCTTTGGTCAAAGTGAATGTCTTGTTTCGGTTAGCGGTTTCGGCTCTCCGGCACCGAAGTCAACTCTTTCTCTTGCGAGGGCGGTTGGTCGTAGAAATCCTATCTCTCGGTTAGATAAGATAGGTCACAAGCGCACTCGGCTTAGAGAATCAAACTGTTTCTTCCTTTCCGGTAGCTAGGGCAAGTGGTAGAGAATCAACTCTTTCGGGTTTCGAGCAGAGGTGGTGATTGATCAATTCACTCAGTTAGGGCCGGGCAGAGCTAGAAGTAGTCCATCTCGGATAGTCGGGAAGAGAAGGGAAAGTGCATGAATCAAATCTTTTCCTTTCTTTCGGACAGGAGGGAGATCATGAAGAAAATCTCTCTTTCCGGTAGCTAGTTCCGGGACTCTAGGGCAATTAGATAGTTGCAAGAGAACCTCACACATCGAGACTAGCTCTTGAGGAAGGAATCCAACTCTTGCTTTCTCCCGCTCTTAGCCCACGGCAGGTGCAGTGATAGAGAGAGTCTCTTGTCGGGCTGGGCGGTAAGGACTGTTCGAGGTCGGTAAGGACAGTTAGGCTTAGGGAACAGAGCGGGTCAGTTTCCGCAGGCAGCAAGCAGATCAGATCAAAGAGAATTCCTTCCGTGCTGGGAGCGCTTTTCAGTTCTAAGAGCTTTTAAGCAACTTGCCTTTGCGCTTTGCGATGCGTTTCCCTTCCCTGCCTTTCGGGTTCTGAGAGAGTCAGCGGTAGAGTGAGAGGCGCGTATTGGCCGTTTATTTGCGCGTTAAGGGCAGTATCCGTGCAGGTATGAACGCTTATACAGGGCGTGATACAGGGCTTTTATCGTCAAAAGAGCGACCAGTCACTCTGTTTTCAGGTCCGCAACAGAGCTTTTAAGTCTAATATGAGAGCAACAGTTCTCTATAAATGACGGTTATTTGCTCTTTCTGCTCAAAAGAAGTCCGCCCCGTCACTAGATGGGGCTTTCATCATTTAAGCTTTTTCGTTGCTAAAAGACCAAAGAGAGTTCCGGCAAGCTCGCTGTAGTCGTGTCCGGTATCAGAGGTGGTGGATCAGAGAGAAAGTGAGTGTTGCAGGGAAAGCGCTAGTTCTGTGGAGGGAAAGAGTACCATGGAAGGTCAAGCGGATCAGAAAAGAGAGAGTTTCCTTGTCTGGTTCCGGGGAGAAGGTGTTGCATGGACTTCTAGTTCCGTGCTCTAGGGCTTTCTTTTACTTCTAAGAGCAACAGTTCTCATTAAATGAGGGAAGGTCGTAGATCACTTCTGCTACTAACCAGCGTCTTGATTGATTCCCGTTTGCTTTGCTTGTCGAACTGTGAACTAACGCTTGTAGCTTTTGGTTAGCCTTTGAGGGCAAGTAGCTCTAAAGGTACACTCGGTTAAGCTTTTAGGGCATAGGTGATTGCTTATATGAAATGTTCCGCTTCTTCCGTCTTTTCTGTTCTGTTCTCGAGTCAAAGTAGCGGTGGTGATTGATCAATTCACTCAGTTAGGGTCCCATCCCTAACCCTTCCCTGCTTTTCGGGTGCTGTGATGAGATCTGTCTTTCGGCAGTTTAGCTCTAAAGCTGACGTGCGGGAATCAAGTCCAGTTCAAGGGGAAAGCGCTAGTGAAAGTGAAAGTCGACGTTCAGGAAGGAAGGAAAACCGTACGTGTCGGCTTCCTCTATCGAGCGGTAGCAGTTCTCTTTCGGCTAGCGGTAGCAGGCGCAGTTGACTGCTAGGCACGGGTGACTTCTAGTTCCAGCAGGAAAGTGACTTCTATTCTAGGATTTCTAGTTCCGGGAATAAGGGCAAGTCAAGCGAAAAAGCAAGTGGATCAGAAAATGTATCTCGTGCTGGTAGCGAGAAGGAAGTAGGCAGATTGAGAGATTCTTTCTTTCCAGGCGGAGGGGAATCAAACCTATCTCTTTCCGGGAGCTAGGCTTGGGAAGTAGAATCCACTCTTTCTTGGGCCGGTGGCTTAGCTTAGATAAAACTCCTTCTGTTTCGGGCTATAGGTCGAGGTCTAACGCACCTCAACCTATCGGTCGAGCCAGACCTACCGTTTACCTCAACCTATCGGCTTTAGTAAACCCTACTCTGCTTAATTCATTCGTTTAGGGCGAGGCGTCGACGCTTCCTCTCCCTGCTTCATTCGATAAGGCGAGTGCTAAAGCCCAGCAAGCAACGGCTTCCAAGCTTATTACTAAGGTAAAACGCGCTAGCGCGCCTGAATTGATAGTCGTTTTGAAGCTTCAAAACTACTGCGCGCGTTTTACTAATAGGCTTTGAAGCCAGCAAGCAACGGCCGCGCATACGTTTTTCAGCTGGGTACCTTCTCTCCACTGCACTTCCTTGAACTGGCAAAGGGAGTACCAAGGTGGTCTTAGTGCTCTCTTTCGAAAGCGAAGGCAAGGGTCATGTCTACCGCGGGACCGAAGGGAGTAGTGAGGGCTCGAGGAATGGGAGAGTCCCAAACGGATCCGAGAGTCCCGTCAGGGAGACGGAAAACAGGGAGTCGGTAACTAAAACTGTTGTTGTGTGCTCAAAAAAAGAGGAAGAAGTATGAAATAAACAGTAACAAGTCGACACGTGGCGATGTCTCTAGGGGATCGGTTAGGTTGTTGTGCCTGACCCTATCTACTAATGGAATCAACGGGTATTCTTCTCCGACACAGGCCTCCAGGTTCCGGTTTCATACCCCTTTACCTTTCCGCCAGTCCAAGAGTTCACTCGAAACCGGGTAGCCATTGATTGTCCCGTAAGGAAGCAGTTCCAGCTCTTTAGAACAAGGAGGGAGCCTTATAGGGGGAATAAAAGAGCATAGTAAGAGCAATGGAAAAGATGGGCCTTTCTTTCATAGAGAGTCACACCGGTGCTTTTGAGTTCCTGTTAGTACTTTCAAGGGACTGGTTACCTTAGCGAAACAGAAAGGTAAGATATAAAGCACTCCCTGAGGGGATACCGAGCCATTTATAGGAAGTCACGCATTAGTTGCTAGTCTAATTACGAAGGGATAGATAGTATTGAATGAATGGATTAGTGTTCTTTCTTTCTCGTAGGACTGTGTGTGGGAAAGGGATAGATAACTCACATACTAACTAAAGAGAGAAGAGCTGGTTTGTTTGGTTAAGGCATGGATGAGGATATCAGTCTTAATAGTCATGAGAGTCACCGGTTCTCCTACTTTTAACATCCTTGGGGAGGTAGGAGGATAACCATGATCAAGTCAAGCGAAGCGGAACAAAGTGGAGCGAAGGGATTCTCCGGTGATAAGCTTTAGAGAGAAGAGGGGGTGAAACGAAGTGATGCGGGGGAATCAAATCACTTGACTATTATGAGGAGTCACAGTCACATCGGACTTGCTAATCTCCCTACGGTAGAAAGAAAGGGGGAAGGGTTCATAATAATAATGAATAGGAGACTGGTGGCTAATGCGGTACCAATGCTAAATCGACGGTCTCCCTTCCTTCCATTCCGTGGGGTCTGTCCCGCTCCCCCTCGTGAGGAGTGAGGGGGGAGAGTCCCGAACGGATCCGAGGTTCCATCTAGACAACAAGCGAAAGGTCATAAATTAAATGTAGCTATGTGCCCGACCGAGTCATGAATGGAAAGTAATAGGGACACATGGGTCGATGTCTTTTGCCTTGGTGCAGTGCATTGAGTGGAGTGCAGATAGATGCTGAGTGATGTCCTCCCGGACGAGTGAAAGCAGCTATCAAACGTCACGGGGGTCAGAGTAATGAGTGGCTAGTCTTCCTTCGGTCTTAAAGCAAGGGTATTGGTGTTAGGCTTTTGAGTGAGACTATTAAGTAAAGGAGTAGTACCGGGCCCCTGGAAGGAAGGAAGGGAAGAGTCATATCATTAGAGCTGGATTCCTCTATGTTGGGGGGCTGGCGTTACGTTATGGGTAATTGGATTCCCTACGGCTTGTTATGGTTGGTCTAATGTTTGTTACGCTGGAGGGGAGGAGGAAATAGGAATAGATATAGAAGTCAAGGGAGTAAGCCCCCGTCCCGTCGATTAGGTTTGAGTGAATGAGCCACTGCCTTTATTTAATAGGGTAGGGGATAGGATATTTGCTAATCTCCCTTCGGTAATAGAGCAAGGAAAAGAGTAAGATAGAGAATATCTAGATAGGTGCTAGGGTTTTGAGTTGTTGCTTGTCTTGGTGAGGAGGTAGGCTTAAGCTAATCCCTCATGCCTTCAAGCGACGTCTCGTTTCCTTATGATTAGGACTGTGGTAAACAATAGACAGGATTTGAAATAGGAGTCCTTCCTACGGTACTAAAGCAAGGAGCAGGCTTTCAAATTCAACAAAGGCAGATTGAAACATATACAACACTTCCTACATTTCGATGCGCTGGTTGATCGAGAAGGAGCAAGAAAAGGTTTCTCACTTCAAATTGTTGATTCATCGCCAGAGATGGCTTAGAACCTAGATTCATTATCTAATGGATCTTTCCTTTCGAATACTCCCAGTTATCTCCCTTAAAATTTTTCCTATCTAACAGAATGCTATTGGATCAAATGACAAAGACATTGTTGTTTCCTGCCGGCTCGCGTTTCTTACCTAGTCTACTTAAAGAATCCGCAGGTTATCCTTCCTGCAGAATCTAGAAGTCAAACTAGACTAGGCGAGTTGGTAGAGGAACCCGACCCACCGACGCAAGTGAGGAGGCTACCGTCATTTTGGTATATATGTCTCAGGGAGACACTAGTCCACCCTCTCGAGAGTTTGAAGACCTATCGGATTCTATTTATGGAATGGATATAGTATCCCAAGGTCACAATCCTACCCAACTCGCCTACCCCGGAGACTAGGAAAACCTCCGACTGAGACCCGTCAGACTGACTTCAGTACAGAAGTCTTTCCACCGCCTCCAGCAAAACATCCAAAGGAAGTCTGCTGACACAGTGGATTCCTATGTAACCCTCCTCTTGGTCAAAGACCAAGCACTACTAATTAGGGGGCCCTCCGAGAGATCCTGATAGAGTCCACCTAAAGGATAAGAGACAAGGGAACGAAGCTATTTGAAAAGTGAAGACTTCGGTCTATTCTCTATCACCCGGGGTAAAGATAGGTACCAAAAATGACGGAGCATAGCCTATCCCCTCCTTCCACCTTTCGGTGAAAGGCCGGGACGACGTGGTCCTGATTGGGTTAGCGAAACGTATACAGACATAGAATGTTGTTTCAGGGTCCTGACTGACGCCTTCAACTGACGCGAACTCACGGGGCGGTTTCCCTCATTCCGCACCCTACCACAGCGCAGGTCTTACTCGATAGGAGCACTGGACACATAAGCCCGTATCTTCGGCTAGTGCCTGGTTCTTCACTTTCCGTCCGGAATCCTTAAGTCATTTCGTCCGTCTCAGTGTCAGTGATATATCTCTTACCTACCACACACAACTGCATCCGACGTTTGGTATCTTTTTGGAATCACATACGCTGATTGATTATTCAGACGGGTGGACATACAAGCCTTTACCCTCTTCCTTCACCAGATCTTTTCTTGTTAGTAGTTCTCGCAACAAACAGCAAAAGTCATTAAGGAGCCCCCTGGCCACGTCAGTTATAGCGTTCAATTCTCTCGTTATTCGTAACACCGAACTCGCTAAAGCCCCAGCGATAAGCCCCTTCGGGGGGAGGGAGAAATCCTCTCATCCGTAGCCTTTCTACTATTCCCTCGGGGGGGGGGGGCTTCCAACCTGATTCCTTCGTCAGCGTGATCCTTATGCCTAAGAGGATCGTACCCAGTGTCACCGTTCAAATTCCGTTCGCATCGGGCCTGCAATATATGAAGCCAGCTCCTCACTCAACTCAGGGATTCACCCAACGAGTGGCGGATTCGTCTTAGGATTTGGATGGAGTCTCGCTCAGCGGGGGGATTCGGATGGACGGAGAGTTTTAGATTCAATAAGGATGGTCAGATTCATAGATGAAGATAAAAATGGTGTACTTCACCATTCAACATTGCTCACGAAAGCAATTGAAACGACGGTGCTCGCTCGGTTGATCAAGCAACTAACTTCAACTACGTTACACTAACTAGGAGCGCGGTTCATTATTCTATAATAAGAATATAATAATATATATATATATTTATTATAGAATAATTTATGAAATGAAACAAACTGGTCTGCTCTGGTGTTCGTGCATTCATTATTGCAATACAAATACATCAAAGTTCACGCCTCCACTACACTAGTTATGGATAGGATTCGGGCCAGACGGAACGACGCCTTTTTGAACCATAACCTGAATCAAAGTCAGGAGCACCGTTCAGATTTTGCGCGACACTGCTGCGGGCAGCAGAATTGTCTCCACTGGACCTCTTAGAAGAATCCCGTACTCCGAAGGGGAGCTGGGACAGGATCAAAATAACCAGCAGCCCCTATCTAGTGACGGCAAAGCGCGCTGCCCTACCATCACTGCAAAACTGATTGAGCTGCGGGCCCGAGATTCTATGGGGGGGTACGGGGGGGTGCATGATTAACGGATCAACACATATAGAAAGCATGATATAAAAAGCCGTTAACGGCGGAGTCCATATCGCATGATTAACGGATCATCAATATCGCGCCGTGGCACGGAGAAAGAAAGCATGAGAGCACTAACGGATCAATTATATATCGAAAGCATACACGATAGAGAAAGCATACGGGATCGGAGAATATCGGAAGTCCACAACCGATATCGGAAAGATGAGAAAGCCGGTTCTTCATGAACAACAAACAATGCATGAACAAAGCGAGTATACGAGAGTTTACGGCATGAACACCGAAAGCATGAACAACAATGCTTTCAGAATGCCGTTAACGGGCTGCTTCGGCTTACATACAAGAGAACAGTGGAGGAATTAGCACTACACGAGCCGCAAGCCTGTGTAGGCTGGCTTGCGGCTACGGCTACACAAGCCTAGGCTTCTTCCGTATACTACAGTCGCCACCTTTCGTAGTATACTACTACAGTCGCCTAGAACGGCTACTTTCGTCAGTATACTACTACAGTCGCCTCCTTGTCCCGGCTCCTTCCGTACTTCTATACTACAGTCGCCTATAAACGGCTTGTTCCGCATACGCTACACAAGCCACCTTCTGTATGTATTAGTATACTAAAGTCGCCACCTTCCCGAATCTATTCTATTGAAGCGGAGAACTAAAGAAAGCAAGCTCCTTGCAACTCATGTTGCATTTGACGGTCTTGGATCTCTAACAGACGGCTAGACTATGCCCGGTTTGAGTCCCAAAGGAGCTTCTCGATTGAATAAGAACAAACAACTTCTGTTGCTTCGCAACCTTGTCATGCACGCTCCCCACGCTGCTTTGGTAAAGATGGGCTGCTGACGGCTCCCGCTTGATGTTGGTGCTTGAACAAGCCACAGGGATGTACCGGTGAGTGTACTGCTACAACGTGGCAGATCAATGAAAGACGAAAGACCTCGGTTGTTCGTTGTTCTGAGTGAGGTGAGGGAACGAACGGAACAGCACCGGAAAAGACCGACGCAAGTGAATTGCATTTATCATCCCGTACCAAACATAGGTGACGGTAGGGGCTTCTAGTTTATTAATTGGTTGAAACGTACCGCTCATAACGGTGATATTGTAGGTTCGAGCCCCCTACCACGATGTACTCAAAGTTGTTCAGTTCCGATTTGGTACATGAAATTCAGAAAAGAAGGGTTCACGCGTTCAATAGAGAAGGTGGGCTTAGACAGAACTGAAAGAGCTGGTTGGTTGGTTTTAGTAGATAGGGTCGTCGTTATGTTGTTAATAGGGCTCCTCCGACGACATTAAGAAGGGCCAGATCCACTCGACGACGTGGAAGAAGGAAGCGGGGAAGAATCAGAGGGAGGTTTTCTTTGGTTAACCCATGCATGCTTTGGCCTGAAGCCGCTGCTTCACTAATGTGAATTCTCTTCTTCGTTCAGCCTCGGAATGGATAATGAGTCACATAGGTCGTCCTCAGGCGGGCATCGAAAAGGAACGTCTATTTACCTTGACAATATTCCGGAATGTATCACGGCCCTATTCATCTTTGTCTTCCAAAGAGTAGTTGTTCCGCATCTCTCGACGACGGGGAACACCGAAATAGGCGTGGGGAAGCCCTAATCCCGGGAAAACCGTCGCCGCTGTTCTCGTATACTGCTCAGTATAGTGCTTGTGGTGCCAGAGCGTCGGTGTTCTCTTGTTCACCTGCAGCTCTTGTTGCCACTGAACTCGTATACGAGTTCATAGCTACCTACAGAGCAGCCCGTATACTACACCTGGTTCACCGGGTGGCATCTGAGGTCTCAAACGGTTCCACTGCTATTCGTCGTGTAATGTCGTATGATAGAGGTGACTCAATGCTAATGATCGTACCACCGTTGTTTGTTCATCATGGGATGTGACGCTTATGTCAGCGGTGGTACTCTCATCCACGTGTGCCTCCAAGGTACATCTACAGGCCTGCTTCTATGGGGGGACCGATTCACTATACTTTGAAAGCTTCTTTTTTGCTTCTTCTGTTGCTGCTTAGCATTCAAGCTGGTATCCCCATCCCCTCCCCATTTTCGTATCCCAGGAGCACAGCTTCTTTGAAAGGTACCTGTAGTTAGTAGTTAACGGAGCACAGCCAGCTTCAAAACTACTGAGCGCGTTTTACTAATAGGCTTTTCAGCAGCCAGCAAGCTTCAAAACTACTGAGCGCGTTTTACTAATAGGCTTTTCAGCCAGCTTCAAAACTACTGCGCGGCCGTTGCTTGCTGGCTGCTTCAAAGCCTATTAGTAAAACGCGCTAGCTTACGTTTTTCAGCATGGCTTCCAAGCTTATTACTAAGGTAAAGCGCGCTAGCGCGCCTGAATTGATAGTCGTTTTTCAGCTGGCTTCAAAGCCTATTAGTAAAACGCGCTCAGTAGTTTTTCAGCAGGTTTCATGAACCTTCAAGTTTGCTGCTTCTTAAGGTACCCGCACTCAGGAACACCCATGGCACGACACAGGTGCTTGCTCACAGTGAACGGAGCACCATGTGACTTGCTTAGCACAACATGGCAGCGAAGTTGAAGGATGACTTTGCTTTCAAGCGGTTTGCCTTTGATACGCTAAACAAGCCCTAAGCGAACGTGTCAAAGCCCGTCACTAGATAGGGGTGCTCGTTTTTCATGGGGAACCCTAGAACAAGAGTGGAAAAGGTGCTGAACAGATTCAGATGGAGACTTTCCACCTTTCTTGGACATTGAATGTCTATCCGCCCGTTTGAGTCGTCGCGAGCCGGAAAGCGTACCGGCAGTTTGAGTCGCGAAAGGGCGTACTCATCTTTCTTTTTGATGAAATGATTATATAAAGAAAATGCTTTCATTTGATTTTTGATCCAATTGTGAATTCCTGGGAAGAGGAAGAAGCAGATAGAGCAAAGGCCTCCTCTTTCCGTCCGCTCTTCCCGAAGTGAGCGAATTGCATGTAGAGATAGAGAGAAGTAGGGGCTTATAGTTTAATTGGTTGAAACGTACCGCTCATAACGGTGATATTGTAGGTTCGAGCCCTACTAAGCCTACCACCCCTACAGTACAGTCGAAGTCCCCGCCACCCTGCAGATCTCAATCTAGCGACGGCACCTGGAACCACACTGCTGCCGCTGCCCTTCGGGCAATACGGCTTTCGTAATACGCGAAGCAGCTGAGCGATAGCTCTTCGATCGCTATATTCTTGCGATAGCGAAGGATCGAAGAGCGAAGTTACGGCTTTAGGCGAAGAGCGATAGCGAAAACTTGAGTCTTATTGTTTTGTTCCCGAACAACGATCATTCATTACGGCCGGCCCGACCAAACACTGAAAGTCCGGTCCGGGCAAGCAAGATTATGGAACTGATCTGACCGATCATGGATGGAATGAAAGATGGAAGGGCCGGCGACGAATCAATGCGATAGCGAGGTTGAGCGGTAGCGAGGGGCGATAGCGAAGGCGTGGTTCATCCTCTAAGAGAGAGTAGATGCGAAGCGAAGGTTCGGATCGAAGATCTTCGCGAGACGGCCCATGAATCTCGAGAATCGAGCGTGGGAGTTTGATTTTCCCCCACCTTCCTCTCTCCTCTTTCACCAGTGAGTGGTGAGTTTCCTTTTTCTCTAGGTAGGTACCTCTTGGATTCGGAGTTTGTTCCAACAGCTGCCACACGTGAGATCCTGATCGTCTTCCTCCCAGTGTTGTTGCCTGCTGGGGGAAGGAAGGAAAGTAGGGTTTCCTTCCAGGACCGGAGAACGTCAAACTCTGGGCGGGCTGCCAGGTTTCGCCTACGCTACGGTTTCACAAGATTGAACCTTTTTCGAAGTTAAGGAGTTCCAGAGCACGAGGGAATGGGGTTTCATTCCCGGGACCGCCTCGTCTATGTACTCGGCGCCTCCCCCGATTGCTTGAAGATGCGCGCGCGATACGATAAAGGGCCCCCTGGGAGGAACCAATAAAAAGCCAGGGTAGAGCCTCGGAGCCGGCCCAAGCGAAGATCGGCACTCGAAGGCCTTGATGAGGAGCAGCCCGCAAAAGGGAAAGCCGTGGAGACGGCAGACTCGCCAGTCAGGCACACCGTGAGGCTGACTACAGCAGACCGGGAGGTGACAATTCAAGTTTTCCTGTTTCCATTTCCGGGAGTGAATGTAGGAAGTGCAGACGGTGGATCAGGTGTCAACATTCAACCAAAGGCGTCTTGGGAATCGGCAATAGCTAAGCATTGTAGCCATCACAGTTCAAGCTACGTATGGCTGGCGTACAACCTACGGGCTTCTTAGCCAAAAGAAAAACAAAAAAGGATGCAATGGGTGCCTGGTTTGGCACCTTTAGTCCAATCTTAGACAAAGAGCAAGGAGGATATTCAGCACTGCTGGGTAGACCATGGCTCCAACCAGGGTGGTTCATGACTGGGCTAATAAAAAAAAGTCTCAAGCAGGGAAACGCGGGATGGAACGCGGAAAAGGCGTCGGCTTTGTTTCACAGAAAAAGGACTAAGGAAATTTCGTTTCCGTAGTGGTGATGCTGGCGTCAGTTGACCTGGTTGATATACTCAAAATATGCAAGATCGAAGACGCGATTCGCGCGGGTCCGCTTTTCTTTTTAAGACAGCAAGGAGGCGATTTGTTCGCTGGGCGATTCAGCTAGCCAAATCGCACGGAGGCGATTCATTCGCCCTACTATCCTACAGAGCCATTCATTCCGTCTAGGGCGACTCATTCTATTCTCTCTGAGGTCAGGTAGGTGAAGCGTGACGCTTAGGGGGGCGCGTCGAATCGCTGAAAGGCCTTGGTGATTCTCCAATTTGGTAATCTGAAGATAGAAAACCACAATTATTCCGAACTGAACTTCAATAGTCTCGTATCCATGCTGCCCCGACTCCAAACTCGATGTTTGTTAACTAAGCGGGACACTTCCAAACTTTTTCTTATCAAACCTCCGCTGCCCTTACCAGGCAGTTTTCATTATGTGTCCTTGGCAGTGTCTAGGGAGGTTAGGAGTGAGTTAAGCCAATGCGTACAAATAGACAGACCAGGCTCATCCTTTTATGTTGAGGTCAGTGCAAGTCTGTCTATGATTAAGAGTCTAGGTGGTGTTGAAGCTGGCTCATTCATGCTAGTCATCTTAGAGCTATGAGTCAGAACAATGTTCACCAACTCTTCCATAGTTATCTTGTTCATATATCGATCAAGCTTTTTCATTTGAGTTTCAATTGTTACATTAAATAAAAGTGTTTTGTCTCCTCCCCAAGGTAGCATTGCCGAGTGGGCGATCCCTGTCTTGTTTATCCAGCTAGCTTTTCTCCGTGGTACTCAAATTCTATTTGTGAGAGCTCCTTCAGCTCGGCTACCT